GGCTCAAAAATCGATTCTTTTTGTGTCCTATCTTAATCTACCCTATGCTAACTGAATTAGATTTCTCATAAACCTATCCCATTTTTTCTTGGGTTAACCAGAAGAAGTTAATTACATAAGTTTCAAACCCTAATTTTGATCAATAATCAGAATCAGTTTGATCTTTTCTCCCACCTTCAGAAGAATGAAGCATAGGTATCCCCACAATATCGTTAGAATTTTCTGAAAGGTAACTATCTCGGTTTCATATATGGAATTCATATAGAATCTTTGAAAAAGACTTTTTTCCATAAGAAAAAAGAACTTACTATCTTTGGGATCTGATGCTACACCGCTGCTCAATACCTTAGTGGATCGACTCTATTACATAAGTTGATTCCTAACTTTTGTCCCATATCATGACATAAGTAAGCAGTTCTTAACTGTATCGACTCAATAGCTCGCTAATTGATCTTTACGGTGCTTTCTCTATCAATTTGATCCTTTATCCATAGAATATAGTATATAGGCTGCACTCATTTTTTTTTTCTTCCTATTTTGGTTCTCGTGAAGTCTCTTTCCTTGCTACAGCTGATAAAAATCGTTGCTTTGGACGATGCATTATGTAGAAAGCCTATTTTTTCTAGTATTTACTAGCCAATTTGATCTTTGCTTTTTTTCCTTATTTCTATAGTGGAGATAGTCGCACGTAATGACAGATCACGGCCATATTATTAAAAGCTTGTGGTAAGAATGGGTTTCGTTCTAGTGCCCGGAAATAATATTCCAAAGCCTTTGTATGCTCTCCATTGCTTGTGTGTATAAGGCCTATGTTATAGAGTATATAACTTCGATCATAGGGATCAATTTCTGGTCGCGTAGCTTCATAATAATTCTGTAAAGCTTCCGCATAATTTCCTTCGGATTGAGCCAACATCCGTTACGGTCGTTCATTCTATTCAAAAAATCTCCGTTCCAGAACCGTACATGAGATTTTCATCTCATACGGCTCCTCCCTTCTGCGCATAGTACTAAGGGGAATAATCCATAGAATAAAAATTGAACTATTCTCATCTCATTATGAACTGAAAGGAACTAGTATTTTTACAAGAAATCTCTAGCCAGCCTTCCCGCAAGAGGTTTTTTCTTAACACCAATCATATTAGTGTTAGATATAAATGGTAACTCCAACAATTTCTTTGTTCTCAACGCCTTCTATTTCCAGGAATTAGTCACTTCAACGATCTTTGATGGTTATACGGGTATCCAAAGTACAAACGAGATGGATGTTTGTTGTCCCAACCATTCTTGTTAGTCCCGATACCGATAAGGAAAGGGGGAATTTATAACAAAGTTTTTGTGTTGTTGATTCCTAGGTGTAGTGCTTTTTCCCTTATGCCGTCTATTGGTACTAATGTAGTGTAGAATTGACCCGCAATACAGAACCCATAGGTGTAACCTTTCGCTCAATACTCAAATCAACAATTGAAACATCTGAGGCTGCATCAATCGAGGATACACGATAGAAGGAATTGTTCTATCTCCAAACTTCACCTTCACCGAGCGTAGGTTTATTTCAAGAATTTCGTTCTTTCTATACCGAACCGCGTCTCTTTCTCGTAAGACTGAGGTGAGGGCTAAAAAAAACAAGAAAAAAGAATCAAATCGCACCATCTCTGTAATAGGTAAATGCCTTTTTTTCTCCTGAGGTTGTCGGAATTATTCGTAATAAGATATTGGCTACAATTGAAGAGGTCTTATCAATAAAATTTCCATTTATATTAGATCTAGGCATAATTAGCAATCCATTCTAGAATTCTTTTCATTACCCCTCGGGGAAAATGATCCCACAAACAAAGCAAAGGAATTATACAGTACGAAATAACATAAAAACAGACTAATTTTATTCTAATAAATAGATATTAAATAGATATGGGCTTTCCACTTAAATTGTCCCCTTTTGTTTGGGAAAGATATGAGATATTGGAATCAGATTGATTTCATTCCCATTTTTGTAGTATACCAATGAGCGGAACTATTACTATTTCATCTAAGTTAAATAACCAAGGACTTTTTTTACTACAGATTCTAATAACTCGAGAAGTTTTGATTTGGTTATGATCCAAAGAGAAAAAAGAATGGAATAATCATTCCATGAAAAAATAGAGTAGAGTAACCATACCTTCTGTTTGCATAACGTGTATACACCACGCCATACAATCGAAATATCAAAATCCATGGGACGATTCATAAATTTGGAATAGATCCGCGGGGTAGCTGATGAATGAGAGAAGTTTTTGTTGAGAAATATTAAATGGGAAAGGAATCCTTCCTATGGAACTAGTGATCGGTCGTACCTGTACTGCAGTAATATGAATAACTCGCTATTCACTCAGTTTCTGGTCAATAATAAGATTATGTAGGAGAGATGGCCGAGTGGTTCAAGGCGTAGCATTGGAACTGCTATGTAGGCTTTTGTTTACCGAGGGTTCGAATCCCTCTCTTTCCGTTTCTGTTAATT